GGAATTCCATTTTTGTATGTGCGCTTGGGAAACATAGAGTCCTCTATTCCATCGAAAAAGCGGATTCATTATCTCTTGGAATACTGACTATCGTGCTCCCAGCAATTATACCAATTTACATATGTCTTTCTACTACCAACCAGTACTAGTTGAATTAACTAAAATTCCCCTATTTTTTTTGTTTAATGAGAATGGCGAAACGAAAAGGGAAAGAAAAAATAACCCCCTCGGGAATGAAATTTTTATTCCTGTTCCCTTGTTGACAGAAAAGGGAAAGATGATTGATGTACTTATTGAATCTGTCGGGACTGACGGGGCTCGAACCCGCAGCTTCCGCCTTGACAGGGCGGTGCTCTGACCAATTGAACTACAATCCCAGGGAAATAAAAAGAAGGGATCTAGCAAAAATTTTGATTCTTTTTATTCTTATTCCTACGTATCGGATATTTCTGAAGGACAGGGGGGTTATACCATCTCGGGGTATATTGGAGAATTGTTGGGCCGAGCTGGATTTGAACCAGCGTAGACATATTGCCAACGAATTTACAGTCCGTCCCCATTAACCGCTCGGGCATCGACCCAGACCCAAGAAGAGCCCATTGGGGGTTTATTCGTAATACATGATATAAAAAACTTCCCTTTGTAGTGTAAGTACCCTACCCCCAGGGGAAGTCGAATCCCCGTTGCCTCCTTGAAAGAGAGATGTCCTAAACCACTAGACGATGGGGGCATATTTACCCAACATCCTACATCGTTACTCATTGTAAGAATAGGTTCTTAATATTGTCAATAAAGTCGACAGATTCAATAAGTACATCCATCATCTTTCCGTTTTTCATCATTTAAAATGAAAATTTCATACAAATTTTTGATTCATAATTCATTTTATATATTCTATATGTATATAGAATAACGAATCAAATTAATAATTTATAAAATGAATAGGAAAACAGTATTCTATCCAAGAAAAAGTCTTTCTAGTTTGCATGGTCCAACCATTGAGCCCAAAAATGTCTACAATAAATTTGGTAGGTCGCTAACCTAGTTTTATTAATAATAGAAATTAATAAAAATAGAATAATATTAATTAAAAATAGAATAATATTAATAAGGGCTATGATATATATATAGAAATAATACGGAAGGTAGGATTCTTTCGGGGAGTGGTGCGTCAGAAAATAAAAAGAAAAGGGGGCTCCCACTACGGAAATTAAGAAACAAAAAATAAGAGAAGAGGGATCAAGAAGTTCTCGAAAAATTTTTCTATTCCTATAAGAAGTTCGTTCGGGAACAAGTAGAATCTATTCATCACATTTTTCGATTAAATTTCTTGAATCTATATCTATGTCGAATAGATAGGTGTACATGTATCAATCAAACGAATTTTTTTTTGATCGGTTTTGAAACAATTCATTGCTAGACTTGCTAGATAAATCAATTTTATTATTCAAGAATAAGCCACTAGCCACTATGAAGGTACTGCATGGACTTATGTATATATACTTAAATATATAATATATGTACATGGATCCGTTTTATCCATAGAGTTACTAATTCAGTAATTGAATCAAAAGGGCCCTTTTAACTCAGCGGTAGAGTAACGCCATGGTAAGGCGTAAGTCATCGGTTCAAATCCGATAAGGGGCTTTGGCTTTTTCATAAAACTACAGCCGTAGTATTCATATTTGAAGCAAGAATTGAGAAATTTTAAATAGAACAAATAGAACAAACAAAGTAAAAAGTAACCCGCGGTATAATAAAAAAATAGGTTATCATCCTACTAAATTAGCTAAATTAGAATTTATTAGAGTATAGGAGTTTAGTGAATAGGTATAAAGTTGAACATATAGGAGTTTATTTTTTCAGTAAATTCTAATTCAGTAGGATGATAAGTCGTCTCTGGAATCACCAAACTTTCCTTTTTTCCGTTTTGCTAATCAAATGCATTGTAAAGATTATAAATCAACAAAAGAAAAATTAAGTGGACCTGACCCATTGAATCATGACTATATCCGCTATTCTGATATTAAAATTCGATAGAGAGACAAAATTGGAACAAGTTAACCCCTTTTTCTTTTTTATTTTTTTGGCTCCGCAAGAATTTGTCGATATTTCCAATTCAATCTTATTGTTCCTAGATATTCCATAGGAAGAAATAGTTATTTCGTTCCTCCATAGATAAACTTTTATTCCAAGTCACAACATAAGAGCCCTTATTTGATTACAGACTTTTATCTTTATCAAGGTTCATTTCTATCTAGATAAGATTTATAGTAAGATTTATCTATTTAGATGTATATCTATCAGATCGCAGCTTAATGTACCAAACATTTATATATTACTGTATCCGATATTTTTGTTCCGACCGCGTCGTGGAGAATGGATACGGGAAAAATACTTTTATTTCCAGTATCCTTCTTTTATTTTTTTTCATATTGTATTAAATTTAAAGAAAAAAAATAGGAAATTCAATCGTTTTAGAATTTTATAATTCTAACAG